TTTCATAATCTTTTGATTATACAGAATTACATAATTATCAACAAAAAGATTTCGTTATTTTTACGAACTTAATATGTTGATAAATCCGCGGACCTAGAAATTCATTTCAGATAATTGAACCTTCTCAAACTGTTTCTTTTTAAGAACCAAAAAGATTTGTGCCAAAATAACAGATGCCACGAAGAACAAGAGACCTTGGACACGTAACGGATCTTGAAGTACTATTTCCGCATCCCCCTGACCAAATCCACCCACATTGGGATTACTCGTTAATGGTTGATCAAGTTTGATAGATTCACCCTCTGAAACAAGAAGTTCTGGTCCTGGAGGTATAATATCAATCACTTCGCGGCCATCCGATGCATCTACTATAGTTATTTCATATCCCCCCTTTTCTTTTCGTATGATTTTGTTTACTATACCTGCTGCTGTAGCATTATAAACATTATTATTACTCTTGCTCCCGTCGGGATAAATCTGCCCCCTTCCCCTGTTCCCGCCTACGTATATTGGATATTTTAAGAAGTGAACATCCTTCTTAGTAGCGGGATCGGGGGAAAGAATAGGAAAGGTGATTTCATTATATTTCTGACCAGGAACAGGGCCTACCACAAGAATACTTTTTTTAGTGGGACGATAGCTTTGAAAAGACAGATTACCTATCTTTTCTTTTATCTCAGGCGAAATACGATCAGGGGGAGCCAATTCAAACCCCTCCGGTAAAATAAGAACAGCCCCGACATTCAAAGCCCCCTTTTTACCATTAGCAAGAACTTGTTTCACTTGCATATCATAAGGAATTCGAACAACTGCTTCAAATACAGTATCAGGAAGTACCGCTTGTGGAACTTCGATATCCACGGGCTTATTAGCTAAATGGCAATTGGCACATACAATACGGCCAGTTGCTTCTCGCGGATTTTCATAACCCTGCTGCGCAAAAATGGGATATGCATTTGAAATAGGTGCTCGAGTTATTATATATATCATGAGCGATACGGAAATTGATCGAGTAATCTCTTCCTTTATCCAAGAACAGTAATTTCTAGTTTGCATGGTCCAATCATTGATCCTGAAAAGTTCTACAATAAAATTAGGTTGGTCACTGGTACAGTTCCCTATCCATGATTCTGCTATGTACTGAAAGAATTTTACTGGAATATAGGAGGAATCCCCTGGATGAGTAGAAAGAAAAAGAAAAGAATAAGTCAATTTTTGAATGGTTAGCTTTTGTACAAAATAACAAACTTTATAATTGGATCAGTGGATCCTTTTTTCAGTCATTCATTGAATGATAAATCACTACAAGTGACGGAGATACACGATTTAAATAACGGAAAATCCAATATTTCAAAATTGTATCTAGAATGACTGGAAAAGTGGAAACAAGACCGGATATAATTTGATCATTATGAGCAAATCCAAAATCTTTATAGACAGAACCAATCATTAGTTCCCAACCATGGGTCGAATGGAATCCTATACATAAATCAGTTAATAAAAGAATAGAAAAAGCTTTTATTGTGTCGCTTAAGTTATATAGGAATTCTTGAACCCAAGAGTTAAGAATAATAAGTTCTTGATTACCTAGAATAGAATAACCACTTAAAATAACGAAACAGATTATATTTGTCGAGAAGTGCAAAATCGTATTCATACGATCTTCGTTGTACGTCTTGATCAATTGGATCGTTTCTTTGTAGATTCCGATACGAAGGTTTTGTAGACGTGTTTCCGGGTATTCCTTTATCATTTCATCCAAGAGTAACAGTTCCTCTAATTCTATGAATTTTTTTAGAATACTCTTTTCTTGAATATCATTCAAGAAAATTTCGGATTGCCTAGTATTTGACCAATTAGTAACCCAAGATTCCATATTTTTCTTAAATGAGAAAGAGATCCACCAGGGCAAAAAGACTATAGATGTAAGATATAGAAGGGGAATGAATGCTTTCTTTTTTGCCATTTTTCGTCTTTAATGAAGTCAGCTTCACCTCATTCGTCAACTCTATATGATAAGAATATTTCTATCAAGCATAAGTTCTATTACAAGTCATAGAGCCTATAAATCTATTCTCACGTTTTTTTTTTATTTGCAATTCGGGAGTTAGTTCTTGAATTTAGAAAGAATACACAAATAGAATAAGAAAAAGAAAGAGTCTGCTTCCAATTCGAATGAAGAAAAAAATATTGTTTCCAAAGATATCAATTGCTAAAATTCGAAGCAATTGCCCCTTTCGATGAATGCATGAAAGAGGACTTCAAGTAATGAATATTAGTTGGATTTCGAAACGAAAAAACACCCTTTCTTTCTATCAAACAAAATTAAAAATATCAAATATTTCCAAAAAAAAATTCAAGAATTTTTTCCGTTTTTTTTTTTTTTTTAAGAAAGCATTCATTTTTCAGTTCATTTTTTTTTTTTCAAAATACTTCAATTGGTACACGCAAGAAATAGGCCAATTCCGCCGCTTTTTGTTCAATTTCTCGTGGAGTCAAATTCTCATCAGTACGAGTCAAGGGAATGACCCCCTGTCCTCTGATTTCCATATAAAGGACACGACGAGTATAAATACCCTCTTTAACTTCTATTCTGATGGACTGAATGTCTTTCATAAGGAATCGGAGAAAGATACGACGATTTTTTCCAGGAAATCCCCAACGAAAAATACACACTATTCCCTCTTTTCTATCGAATCGATCATAACCACTACCTACATTCCACGAAATTGTACACCACAAATAAGAGCTAATAAAGAGACCAGCGATTCCATAGAAAGACATCACGATCCCTTGCGGAAAAAAAAGAATTTGCTGAGACGGAAATAAAGATAGCAAATTTCTACCAAGATAACTCGAAGTTCCAACCAATAAGAACCCTAATGAACCTAAAAAAAGGATAACGGCCCAGCAGAAATTACTTGTTTTTCGAGACCCCGTTATAAGTTCTATCCATATACGTTCTGATCGCCAACCCATATTAGATCCAGTTGTATTTTTTTTTTGGAATTGGGAAAATAACCCAACCAAATGAATTTGATTTTACTTTTCCTTGTTTGCGAAGTAACTCTCATCAACTAGCACTATTTTTATGTAAACCTTTCGGAGTAATTCATCGAATTGCTTCTAGATCTAAAAAAAATAGATGAGATTTGTCCCTACTGCTGCCCGTATCTAAAAAATCTTGTTTTTTTGAACATGGAGAAATAAAGAAGCCATTGCAATTGCCGGAAATACTAGGCCCACTAAAGGCACAAAAATAGAGGGTAAGTTGCTGAGAGTTGTCATAGAATGGGTACCTCGATTTAATATTTGTACCTGTTATTTTTTTAGTTTTTTTGTTATTGTTCTATTAAGATTTTTACCTGTTATTTTTCTATTTTGATATTGTTATAAAGAGATTTTATAATCACTAGAATTCATATATACTTATACCAAGTAGATTTTCATATAGAAATCTATATAGAATAGAATTCTATATAGAATTATACTAAGTATATCTAAATGAGTATGAGTATATATAATAAATAAGAATCTAATTAAGTAGAAAAAAAAAATGGAATCAAAAGAATATTAATTCAAATTAATATTCTAATTCAAATTAATACAAATTAATTTATTTAATTTATTAATATAAATAATATTAATTAAAATAGTATTAATATAAATTAATATTTTCATTTTAGAATCCATTTTAGAATAGTATAATTATATTCTAAGTAGATTCTAATTTTTATTATATTTTGATTCTATTCTATTTATATTCTAATTAGAATATTTATATTCTAATTAGAATATAGTATAATAGAAATAAATAATAATATAATAATAAATAATTAATTAGAATTAATAATTATTATTTATTTATTAATTAATAAAAATAAAGAAAATAAAAAAATTGAATAATTTAAAGCTCTACTTGATTTAATTTGGAGTCAAAGGAAAGAAAGCATGGAGCTGAAATAACTCACTAAGAACGCCCTTTAAAGGATTACGCGGTACGATTGAATCAAATAAGCCCTTATGGAATAAATATTCAGCCGCTTGTGAACCTTCAGGTACTGTTTTATTCAATGTTTGCTCAATTACTCTTTTACCCGCAAATGCAATGTAAGCATTGGGTTCCGCAATAATGATATCCCCCAACATACCAAAACTAGCCGTCACCCCACCTGTAGTAGGAGATGTAAGGATCGAGACATAGAATAACTTTTTATTTGCTTGATAATCATATAAAGCAGAAGATATTTTAGCCATTTGCATCAAGCTCAAACTTCCTTCTTGCATACGTGCTCCTCCAGAAGCACATACTAGAATAAGAGGTAAAAATTGATTGGCAGCATATTCGATCAAACGGGTGATTTTCTCACCTACTACGGATCCCATACTACCCCCCATAAACTGAAAATCCATAACCCCAATTGCTACGGGAATACCATTTAGTTGACCTGTGCCTGTTTGAACAGCATCAGTTAATCCTGTCTTTCTTTGATAAGAATAAATACGATCTTTATAAGGTTCCTCTTCTGAATGAAATTCAATGGGATCCCCCGAAACCATGTCTTCATCCATCGGATTCCAAGTACCTCGATCAATCAAAAGTTCGATTCTATCTGAACTGCTCATTTGCAAATGATATCCACAGTGTTCACAAATATTCATTTTTGATTTCAAAACTTTCTTATAATTTAATCCATAACAATTTTCACATTGAATCCACAAATGTCTGTATTTTTTAGTTTCCTCTAGATCATTAGAACTTTCTCTTCTAGTTAAATCACTATCACTCGTAGCATTCGTGCGAGTTATTATACTGGAATTCCCTCTTTCACTAAGATTTCTGCCTTTACCACAAATGTAACTATAAATGTAACTGTCATTGTATTTGTCACTATCACCTAAAATGTAACCATCAATACAGATTTGAGAACGAAGATAACTGTCAATGCAATTATTAATGTGATTATTCCAACTATATTTAGTATCATACATGTAATGAT